TTTAAGTGGATGCGAGATCTAGAAATTGATTTTTCATGGTTGTAGAGGGAGTTTTTGTTAGAATCCACCCTTTTTTTATTTTAAAGAATTTGTTAATTGTCCGGTAACAAATTCGATGAAAGAAAGTGAAAAAAGAATAAAATAATTGGAATCAATAGTTGGAATGAATTGTTGGATTGGATCTCAACCCAAATTTGGATCTAGCTACAAGAACGAGGCTTTATTTTAAAATATCGAACGAGGAAAACATAGTATTCCATAAAAATGGAATTCAAAATAATAATTCAAAAAGAGTTTCGTTTTTGAATGAAGTTACACGATTCAGTTCGTTTATTCTCGACGACTTGGTTGATAGGAATCGCGAGATGGCTAGATCTTAGAAATGATGAATCGGTTTCATTTTATATGCCTGTGACTTTCTCTTTGTTCGTGCCGTCTATAATGATAGATGAATCCAAAACTTTCAATTGGACTTATTATTTCAATTGGTATTTTTGTATATCTTCCTATGTTAGAAAAATGGAAACTTAGGTAAATGCTTTAGAAACATATGTATAAAAATACCATATTTCATTTAGCCCTTTCATGCTTACTATAACCAGTTATTTCGGTTTTCTACTAGTGGCTTTAACTATAACTTCAGCTCTATTTATTGGTCTGAGCAAGATACGACTTATTTAAAATTTCTATTTGAAAGAAACAATTCAGAAAGGAAATCCTTCTGTGAGATTCTGTGTATTCTAGAGTTACTTATCATGTCAATTCTTGGTCATTGAGATTCACATCAATTTCGGATTAATATTTAGGTATAGATATTACCGCTTTTTTTCTCCTTTTCATAAAATTGAAATGATTGAAGTTTTTCTATTTGGAATCGTGTTAGGTCTAATTCCTATTACTTTGGCTGGATTATTCGTAACTGCATATTTACAATACAGACGTGGTGATCAGTTGGACCTTTGATTAATTCGCATTTCTTTTTTTGATTGGCCTCCTCCTTTCTTTAATCCACAGGAGGTCAAATTCTAATTGGTGTGCAAGCGACTGAATGCATTTCAGTCTAATTGGATTCATGAAGAAAAAATCACGCTCTGTAGGATTTGAACCTACGACATCGGGTTTTGGAGACCCACGTTCTACCGAACTGAACTAAGAGCGCTTTCTTATCAGAATAGAAAAGAATGTAAGGAAAAGATTTTTTTTTAACTAATCCATTTTCATTTTATATCCATATATTCTATACTTTCATAAAAATGAACTTCCACGGAACGCAATTTGAATCGATCTCAGTTGATTCCTCGTTACTACTTAAAGGGGCAGTAATAGGTAGGGATGACAGGATTTGAACCCGTGACATTTTGTACCCAAAACAAACGCGCTACCAAGCTGCGCCACATCCCTTCAATTGTTCTACAGTATAATTGTAGAGAATTCCTTTCTTGTTTTCCACATCCCTACTTCCTGCATTGAGCCACACAGCTTTTCTACCCATTTCATCTTTTTTGACCTCATTTAACATATTCTTACATATAATAATAAGAAAAGGAAATCTTATGGATCGTTCTACATTTCAATTGGAATTAGGGATTCCGTGTATAACTCTAAGTGGCCCTTAACTACATATGCATCTGATCATATATGCATTATCTTTATGTATTACAATAAAAAAAGGAGGTTTTTCAATGCGAGATCTAAAAACATATCTCTCCGTGGCCCCAGTACTAAGTACGTTATGGTTCGGGGCTTTAGCAGGTCTATTGATAGAGATTAATCGTTTTTTCCCCGATGCGTTGACATTCCCCTTTTTTTCATTCTAGCTATTGACACCGGAAGGAATGAAGAAGATTAGAAATATAATCAAATATCTGTGACTAATCCTCCCTCTTTTCTCTTTTTTCCCTTTTTTCTAATTTTTAGAATTAAGGGACGAAAGAGAAAGAATAAAAATGGATTCAACGTCTGCGAGACTCAGGTTCAAATTCGAATTCAAAATAGAGACATGGGGGTAGAGTAGGAAAATCGGGGTCTAGGGCAAGAATACAAGATCTTTAACTGCCCTTCGCAGTTAAGTTTCGAAGTCATTCTCATTATCATTGTCTTACTTATTATTTACTATGGCTTTTATGGCTTTGATTTAATTGATTTTGATCTTTTAGAGTTGGATTTCAAGTTAATAACTTCTATTTTTTCCTTCCTTTCTTTTTCTTCATTTCGAATCAAAATAGAAGAGTTGAGTAAATCAAAAATCCAAAGGAGGTTCATGGCCAAGAGGAAAGATGCGCGGGTAACGGTAATTTTGGAATGTACCAGTTGTATACAAAATGGTGTTAAGAAGGTATCAACCGGTATTTCCAGATATATTACTCAAAAGAACCGGCACAATACGCCCAATCGATTAGAATTGAGAAAATTCTGTCCCTATTGTTACAAACATATGATTCATGGGGAAATAAAGAAATAAATTGAACCCAGTATGTCTTATCCTTGAAAGGGGAAAAATGACATTATATAGAACACATTGAAATATAAATAGAAGATATTGCATTTAAATAAAAAGAATCCTAATTGGAGTTACAATTAAGAAATATTTCGGGATAAGAAATAAACTAAACAAACAAATCATGGATAAATCCAAGCGACCTTTTCTTAAATCCAAGCGATCTTTTCGTAGGCGTTTGCCCCCGATTCAATCGGGGGATCGAATTGATTATAGAAACATGAGTTTAATTAGTCGATTTATTAGTGAACAGGGAAAAATATTATCTAGACGAGTAAATAGATTGACCTTGAAACAACAACGATTAATTACTATTGCTATAAAACAAGCTCGTATTTTATCTTTGTTACCTTTTCTCAATAATGAGAAACAATTTGAAAGAATCGAGTCGACCACTAGAACTACTGGTCTTAGAACCAAAAATAAATAGGCTTTTTTTTGTTCACTTCAATCATAATTCCAATTCGAACTCAAACATGGATTGGTGTTTTATTTGACAAATCTTAGAATCCAGATTATTGTGTCGTAAAAAAAAAAACGAATCGGAAAGATTTTTTTATTGAGCGTGTTCATTCATTTTGACTACTTTAGCGCATTTCTCATAGTAATTTTGACTTCAACTCCACCCTCCCGGAGTTCATTCTCCGGGGAACCTCATTTAAATTATTTCGGTGTATTCTTTCCAATCTACTTTTTCTCTGATTTCGTTGGAAATCATATAAAGACAATTCCTATTTGATATAGCTATTTGGGCCAGTATTTTACGATTAAGAAGCAATTGCCTCTTATATAGATCATGTATTAATTTACTATAACTATAGGATACTCCCTTTTCTCGAATTACTGCGTTTATTCGAGTGATCCACAAACGGCGAAAATTTCTCTTTTGCTTATCCCTATCCCGATGAGCCGAAACCAAAGCTCTTATTTTCTGTTGAGTAATAGTTCGAGTAAGTCTTGAGTGAGATCCTCGAAAACTTGATGCAAATAAACGAATTTTTGTTCTACGTTTCCGGGCTATATATCCGCGTTTAACTCTAGTCATTGAATAAATAAAATTTTGACAAATAACTAATTGATTTTTTTCTTTCAGTTATTATTTTTTCCGTCCTGGCCTATTAATAACTAATAACCAAACGGATTTTTCCAATGTATAAAATACAAATTCCAATGGCTTTGGCTACTATAACCTTCCCGACCACGATTTTTTCTTTTTTAGGTATTTTACTGCGAAATAGGAAAGAAATAGTGGGTTTCCTCGTTTCTATGGTTACTTCTTAAACGGTGAGGTCTTCTCTATACACCGGAGCCCTTACTTCATTTAATATTTCATCAATGTTATTGGTAACTTGTATAGTTCACACCACACTCTTTGGCTCTACCTATGAATTATCCAGTAACAGGTCTTTCACAATGAGACCTACCTATACAGTAACGATATTTAATTATGAAAGTTAGCTGGGTAGCTGACCCTCGTAGTCCGTTCTTGACCGAGCGAGAACTTCTTTTTTTTTTTTATTTATTTCAATAAGAATTTTCCGCTTAATGGATAACCAGTTGCTACCAATGGAGAATTGTTTCTCATCTTAAATTCAGGTGATTGAATTTGCACCAACGGAAACCATAAACTTTATACACAATAGAAGGATCGATTTGCTTATTTTTAGATAGTGAATGGAGTTCTTTCTTCCATTCTATTCTATTCACTCGTACTGATCAGTCATACTGGAAGCAGTTTTCTTGCTTTTTTGTGTCAGCTCATGATCTAAACGAGTCGCACATACACCCTAGTACATGTTCCTCGACGCTGAGGACATCCCCGAAGAGCAGGGGATTTCGTGACATTTCGAATGGGCTGTCTTGTATTTCTAATAAGTTGTTTAATAGTTGGCATGTTGAGTCATATACATAATGGGCTGGTTTAGATTGATCCTAACCGGATTTTTTATTTATTTCATTTTTTATTTATATTTATTTAATAGTAAACTCGGAGATAAAATCTCAAATCACAGATTTGCACAAAATCCATTTTTTTCATTCAACTGCTACAAGATCAACAATTCCATAAGTTTGGGCTTCTGTTGCTGACATAAAAACGTCTCTTTCCATGTCTTCAGATACAACCCATAAAGGTTTGTGCGTCCTTTGTACATAAACCCTTGTGAGGGTTTCGCGCAGTTTCAGCAGTTCTTCCGCTTCCAGGATAAATTCTCCCGTTTGTGCCTCATAAAAAGAACTAGCAGGTTGATGGATCATTACCCTGATAATAGGAGGTTTCTCTATCTGGTGTGATGAAAGAAACAGAAAAGAAAGATAAAGAATAATAGGAAAAGGATAGAATTGAACAACCGTACGGGCATTATCTTTTATGCATTGCATACGGCTCTATAATCAAATTGACCCCTAACTTTTCCATTCAAGAAAGATAAAAATAGAATCTATCAGCCCCAGACGGGGAAATGATCAAAATGCCACCCTTCTTTTTTTCGGAGGAGTTCAAAAATACTATGATGGCTCCGTTGCTTTCTATTTTAAAATGGATTCTTCTTTTTTTGTCTTTGATTCAGCAATCCCAAAGTTTCTTTTTGAGCCAATCAAAAAAAGAAAATTTTGGTTTTTTCGCACTCTTTTTTTTCTAACTTAAATATTGTTAAGAACCCGTCGGTGTAAAAACAAACAAGTTTGTGACGCTGAATTGGACTTCCGATAGATAAGAGAAAGTCGGAAATATCTTTTTTATCTCATACTACTCTCTCGATACATAATCAAATCTTTTGAAAAAAAATACAAAATTTTTCATATCGAATTCGAAGTGCCATGCTATTATTACTTAATATTCATACGGCGAAGGCATAGTTTTCTTTTTTCTCTCAAATAAAAAAACTTCATTGGCGCCAAGCGTGAGGGAATGCTAGACGTTTGGTAATTTCTCCTCCAACCAGAATAAAAGATCCCATTGACGCGGCCAATCCGATGCATATTGTATGGACCTCTGGTCGTACAAATTGCATAGTATCATAAATGGCTATTCCGGGTATTACCCATCCACCAGGGGAGTTTATAAACAAATACAGATCTTTAGTCTCATCCTCGATACTGAGATATACCATAAGACCAATAAGTTGATTCGAGATCTCGCTATCAACCTCTTGGCCTAAAAAAAGTAATCTTTCTCGATAAAGTCGGTTGAGTAGGATAAAATTGTATCCCTTACGAACCGTACATGCACCTTTTGATGCATACGGTTCAAAAAAATTGCGAAGAAAAGAATCAATGTATAGATTCCAGTCCTCTTTCTTTTTCGGGTTTTTCTAATTTTTTAATGAAAGGGCTTTTTCTTCGATTTTTCAATAAAGATGAATTTGGATTTCTTCTTTGATAATAGAAAAAAGGGTAAATAAACTTATCGAATTAACTTCTCATTGATGTATTCTTTCATCGAAATTCAATCCAAATCACGATGGTATTTTCTTGTTCCTGAATGGGTCTCTTTCATCTTTTTAGGTTTATGCTCTACTCCGGGTGAAGATTCGCCCGATTTTGATTTGCACATATAGGACAAATCTTCCCATCACCATTTCTTTTTGTTATGACTTTACAAATAATCATTTATGATACACATAGTAATCATAGATATATTACCAATTGGGTTTTTTTCTAAACGGAGCCTGGATACTTCATTTTTTTCGTCCAGCCAAAGCCAACCATAAATTATTCTAATTGAATTCTATGAATTCCCCCAAATAATGCATTTAATTGCACTTCACGCTCCAATTTTTGATGATTCAATTTCTCTTTCTTGGGTGAAACAGAGGATATCTCGGTCGGGGGAGAGAATGGGGAAATCCCATATGACCCAATATATCTGACAAGTCGCACTATACGTCAACCCAAGATGCATCTTCCTCTCCAGGACTTCGGAAAGGTACTTTTGGAACACCAATAGGCATGGATTGAAAGAAAAAAGAACTAAATACTATATTTCACTTTGATGTGGAAACGTAACAATCTGGTTTTATTGTCTTTATAATATGGGCTTTATCATATTTATTTTATCGATAGATTAGAAAAATTTAGAAAGAAACAAAAAAAAAATAAAGGACATTTTTACGAATAGATCCTTCTAAGGATAAATGAAGGATGGACATATTTTCTCATAGAAAATGGTATCAATCCACCATTGCATATTGGTACTTATCGAGTATAGAATAAATCTGCTTCTCTTTGTTCTTACGAACAGAATTCTTCCATTATTACGAATAGAATATAGAATCAATATTAACCTAATCCTTGTTAGAAAATAATCCCCTCAACAGGGGAAGTCTATAGGATAGTCATAGTATAATTTTTTCCAATGCAATAAAGTTACGTAGTGTCTATTTTTCTTCGATAAAGGGGTATTTTCCATGGGTTTGCCTTGGTATCGTGTTCATACCGTTGTATTGAATGATCCCGGCCGGTTGCTTTCCGTTCATATAATGCATACAGCTCTGGTTGCTGGTTGGGCGGGCTCGATGGCTCTGTATGAATTAGCAGTTTTTGATCCTTCTGACCCTATTCTTGATCCAATGTGGAGACAGGGTATGTTCGTTATACCCTTCATGACTCGTTTAGGAATAACCAATTCATGGGGGGGTTGGAGTATCACAGGAGGAACTGTAACGAATCCGGGAATTTGGAGTTACGAAGGTGTAGCTGGGGCACATATTGTGTTTTCTGGCTTATGCTTTTTGGCAGCTATCTGGCATTGGGTCTATTGGGATCTAGAAATATTTTCTGATGAACGTACAGGAAAACCCTCTTTGGATTTGCCCAAGATCTTTGGAATTCATTTATTTCTCTCCGGGGTGGCTTGCTTTGGTTTTGGTGCATTTCATGTAACAGGTCTGTACGGTCCTGGAATATGGGTATCCGATCCTTATGGACTAACGGGAAGAGTACAGCCTGTAAATCCGTCGTGGGGCGTGGAAGGTTTTGATCCTTTTGTTCCGGGAGGAATAGCT